GTAGTAGAAAGAGTACCATGCTACGTCGTCCGGACTTCAAACGGTTTAGCTTTAACCATGTTAATGGTCCCACATTATTGGTTGATAGAGAATCAAAGTTGATTTACCAATGAATCACGAAATGCTATGGTTCTTCAATATGATTTCTTCATTTTGTCAGAAGTAATTCGCGGGATCATGTACCTTTTCGTAGTTATAACGAGAAAAGTACAGTTGGTTGTATCCAACTTATTCTTGAAATAAACAACTCGCACACACTCCCTTTCCAAAAAAAATCAATACACCAAGCACTACGCTTAGATTTATTGGATTTGTTGCTAAAATATCGGTATTAAATCCGAAACTCCCGGCGGATGGCCAGTAACCCAAAGAAATCAAAGAATCGATTACATTTTTCATACGATCTCCTTTTCTAGATAAAACTAATTATCTATTTCTTTCTATTAATTTTATATGTTTATTTTCAATTTTATTAATTTCCTATTTCGTTTCTAAATAGAGTAAAAAATATATTGATTTAAAAATCAATATATTTTTTTTTTTTCACTTGGAAATTTCCAACAAGAAGGAAAGGATACATACTTATGAGATTCAAATTAGATACCAAGTTTTATAGTAATTGAGAAATCCCTCCCTTGTTGTAACAATCCTAAAAAAAAGTTCCATTCGACATTGGGGACTAAGAAGGGGAACGAAGAAGGCGAGTCGGTATGCTAATGCCTCATCCTCAAATCAGTCCTTCCCATGGGTTATTGTCCCAACGAATAAGTAATTATAGGAGTGAAAGCTTCATATAATTCGAAAAAGCAAGAGCAGCAAGTCCACCAAGTAAATAAAATACGAAAAAATACGGATTTTTTTTAGGATTAAACAAAAGGATTCGCAAATAAAAGTGCTAATGCTACAACCAGTCCATAAATTGTTAAAGCTTCCATAAAAGCCAGACTGAGCAATAAAGTACCTCGTATTTTTCCCTCCGCCTCGGGTTGTCTCGCGATCCCTTCTACAGCTTGGCCCGCAGCAGTACCTTGACCAACCCCAGGTCCAATAGAAGCAAGCCCGACGGCCAACCCAGCAGCAATAACAGAAGCGGCAGAAATCAGTGGATTCATGATAAGTTCCTCACCTCACACCAAAAGAAAGAAATGGTTAATGATACAATCAACTAATGAATTATAACTTATTATTCCATCGCTAAGATTTATCCAATCGAAGGAACTAAAAACTCCGAATTGAAGTAATAATATTATTGAATAATCAGAACTACTTCAATCTCTCTTTTTTAGTTCCTATCCATCCACCTTTTATTCTTCCATTTCTTTTTTTTTTGAAAGCATTCTTTGATGAATTCTTCATTCTCTTTCTTGATTTAATCTCTCTATTCATTCAATATTCAATTCTAAATTACATTACAGACGAAACGGAAGGACTTCCGTTGGAAGCCCTGTCTAAATTCACAGTAGTAGGGCGGATTAGATATATCTTTAGTTCCTATATAACTAGTTAATATCTAATATAACATATACATGTGTTTCTTCCATAACGTAAACCAATTATTCATATCTTGGAGTCAATCGAATTCTAGAATCATTCTTCGAAACACCCACAACCCTTGTCTTATCTTATAGCAATTCGATTCAATACATCTAGTTGACTCCACTCTACCCTAACCAATCCCTTTTCTCGTTTTTTGTAAACCCTTTATTTTTTTAGCATTATCCCACACGGAGACAATCAATCTAAATGGACGAATTCATTAGTCCGAATCCTTGCATAGAAATATCAATATTTGATTGATCAAAGTTCATGTAATTTTTTATTTTTTTCTTTTGTTCAACCGTTGAATTGAATGAAATCAACTGAAAAAAGTGGGAATAATTCTATATAAGATCATTTTTTAATCACTACATCGTAAACGGATACCATAAGAATTCTTATTCAGATTATGACTCCTAATATCCTATATTATTGAATATTGGAATTAAATGAACAAAACAAAAAGAATATTCATTGGCGAGAGGTATAAATGGACCAAAGAGAATTTGAGTAAAAAGATCTTTTAGATCTCTTTCCTTTCTTTTTTACAATTCCCTAATATAATATCGTAATCCTTTTCTTTCCTAGTACTCTAACTCCCTAGATAGTATATACCTTCCTTATTTATATTTTATTTGTATATTTATGTTCCCTGGATTATCTTGAGCCATGTATACATTGCCTTGGTCTAAGCTAAAAAAAAGACTATTTCGAAAACTAATCAATGGTGACCCTCCATGGATTCGCCTATATAAGACGCAGCTAAAGTTGCAAAAATAAGAGCTTGAATACCACTTGTAAATAATCCAAGGAACATAACAGGTATAGGAACTACTGAAGGTACTAAAGAAACAAGAACAACAACTACTAATTCATCAGCTAATATATTTCCGAAAAGTCGAAAACTAAGTGATAAGGGTTTTGTGAAATCTTCTAAGATATTAATGGGTAAAAGGATTGGAGT